TTTTATCCTGGTCGGCGGAGAGATTACCAAACGTCTAGCATTCCCTCACGCTTGGCGCCAATGAGTTTTTTAAGAACAAAAAAAAAAAAAGACTATGCCTTCGCCATATGAAATAGGAATATTAAGTAATAATAGCATGGCACTTCGAATTCGATATGATCAATTTTTTTTTTCAAAACATTAGATTATATATCGAAAGAGTAGTATGAAATTAGTATAAAATAAAGGGTATTCTCGATTTTTTCTTATTTATCGGTGACCATTACCATTTCAGCGTCACAAACTTTTTTGTTTTCACAACAGAAAACTTTTAACAATATTTATGTTATTGTTATGAAAGAGTACGAAAAAAAAAAAAAGAAACTTTGGGATTGCTGAATCACAGACGAGAGAAATATATAAAAAGCAACGGAGCCATCATAGTATTTTTTAACTGCTCCGAAAGGAAGGATGGTAATTGGATCATTTCCCGATCTGAATCGGATAAACCCTATATCTATATTTTTTTCTCTTTCTTCGATGGAAATGGAAGGTAAAGTGAATTCCATTGTATAGCCGTATGCAATGTGCAAAGGATGCCTGTACGGTTGCTCAATTCTATCTTTCTTTTTTTATTATTCTTTATCTCTTCTCCTCACCTCATCATGCGAGATAGAGGAACCATTTGTTATATTATCAGGGTAATGATACATCAACCTGCGAGTTCTTTTTATGAGGCGCAAACGGGAGAATTTATCCTGGAAGCAGAAGAACTACTGAAACTGCGCGAAACCATCACAAGAGTTTATGTACAAAGAACGGGCAAACCCTTATGGGTTGTATCCGAAGATATGGAAAGGGATGTTTTTATGTCAGCAACAGAAGCCCAAGCTCATGGAATTGTTGATCTTGTAGCGATTGAATAAAAAAAAATAGCATTAAGTTGACGAAAATCGCCGATTTGAGATTTTATCTTCTTACTTATTAACGGGTTTACTAATATTCTATTCATCTATTAAATAGAGAAGTAATTCATAATCATCCGGTTAGGATCGATCTAAACCAGCCCATTTATTATGTATACGATTCAACATGCCAACTATTAAACAACTTATTAGAAACATAAGACAGCCAATCAGAAATGTTACGAAATCCCCCGCTCTTGGGGGATGTCCTCAGCGTCGAGGAACATGTACTAGGGTGTATGTGCGACTCGTTCAGATCACCATTGGGAGAAAAAAGGGAAATCCATTTTCCAGTATCAATGATCAGTACTAGTCAATAGTATAAAATGGAAGGAAGAAGGCCATTCACTATCTATATCTATATATCGAAAACTAAAAAAAAAAGATCTATTCTATTCTCTTCTATTGTATATGAGATTTATGGTTTCCGATGAGAAAACATTCCTCATTGGTAACAAATAGTTATCCATTAAGCGGGGAAATCCTATTTTCAAAGCCGAAATCTTATGCCTATACTCTTGCAAAAACGGACTAAGAGGGTCAGCTACCCAGCCAATCTTCATAATTAAATACCGTTACTGTATAGGTAGATCTCGTTGTGAAAGACCTATTACTAGATAATTCATGGGTAGAGCCAAAGAATTTGAACTGTGCAAGTTGCTAATAGCATTTATTAAATGAAATAAGGGACTCCGGTGTATAGAGAGGACCTCACCGTTTAAGACATAACCATAGAAACGATGGAATCCACTATTTCGTTATTCATTTCTATTTATTACTTTTTTCTGTTTTTTGATACCTAGTATCAATACTCGTTTCGAGGTGAAATGCCTATAAAAAAAGACAAATTGTGGTTGGGAAGGTTATAGTAGCAAAAGCCATTGGAATTTGTATTTTATACATTGGAAGAATCCGTTTTGTTATTAATAAACTAGGAAAAGGGAAAAGAATAACTGAAAAAAAGGAAATCAATTAGTTATTCATGAAAGTTTCATTTATTCAATGACTAGAATTAGACGAGGATATATAGCTCGGAGACGTAGAACAAAAATTCGTTTATTTGCATCAAGCTTTCGGGGGGCTCGTTCAAGACTTACTCGAACAATTATTCAACAGAAAATAAGATCTTTGGTTTCGTCTCATCGAGATAGAGATAGGAAAAAGAGAGATTTTCGTCGTTTGTGGATCACTCGGATAAATGCAGTAATTCGCGAGAATAGAGTATCCTATAGTTATAGTAGATTAATACACAATCTGTACAAGAGACAGTTGCTTCTTAATCGTAAAATACTTGCACAAATAGCTATATTAAATAGGAATTGTCTTTATATGATTTCTAATGAGATCATAAAATAAAAAAGGAAATTGTAAGGAATTCGTCAGAATATTTTAAATGGAGTTCGCTGGAGAATGAACTCCGGGAAGGTAGAGTAGAAATTAGTATGATAAAGAGAATATGATAAAGTCGCTTATCCAATAAAAAAAGGATTTCTTCTTCTTCCCCAATTTTTTTTCTTACAATTTTTCGAACAAAATATAAAATATCAATCTCTGTTTGAGTTCGGATTTGAATTTGAATTTGGGTTCAATTGAGGAGTAAAGTAAGTCTACTTTTTTATTTATTTATTTAGGGTTCTAAGACCAGTAGCTCCGGAGGTCGACTCGCTTCTTTCAAATTGTTTCTCATTATTAAGAAAAGGTAACAAAGATAAAATACGAGCTTGTTTTATAGCAATAGTAATTAATCGTTGTTGTTTTAAGGTTAATCTATTTACCCGTCTAGATAATATTTTTCCTTGTTCACTAATAAATCGACTAATTAAACTCATGTTTCTATAATCAATTCGATCCCCCGATTGGATCGGGGGCAAACGCCTACGAAAAGATCGCTTGGATTTAAGAAAGAGTCGCTTGGATTTTTCCATGGTTTGTTTATTCCTTATCCCCAAAATCCTATTTCAATCTGATCCAAAAAGATTTTGAATTCAAAATATAGGATTTGATTTGGCTTTTTTTTTTAGTTAGTTAAATTATGTTAACTAGAATATATAGAATAATATGGTATATATAGAATATGTCCTTTTCGTGTTCCTTGTAAGAGTGACACACAGGCACTTGATTCGAGTTATTTCTTTATCTCCCCGTGAATCGTATGTTTGTAACAATAGGGACAGAATTTTCTCAATTCCAATCGACTAGGCGTATTGTGTCGATTCTTTTGAGTAATATATCTGGAAAGACCCCTTGATTCCTTATTAAGACCGTTTCGAACACAGTTGGTACATTCTAAAATAACCGTTACTCGGACATCTTTACCCTTGGCCATGAACCTCCTTTGCGTTTTTGATTCAACCAACTCTTCTACTTTCCGCGAAAAAAGAAATAAAAAAAATAAGAAGTAAAACAACAAACTAATATTTAGGTATATTTTGAATCGAATTCGATTCAATGTACAGTATTTCATTAAAAGATCTTGTATGATCTTCTTGCCCTAGACACATTTCTGTTCTCACAATATTATTTCTAAATGGAATTGGAGACTAAACCCGAATTTTGCCGAGGTTGAATCTACTTTTTTATTTCTCTTTCCTCCTTTCTTTATTATACTTCTACTTATTATATTGTATTGAATTCTATTTTATCTAAAAAAAAAAAAGAAAAGAGGGGGAGGGATTAGTCACAAATCTTTTGATTCTATCTCTAATCTTCTTCACCCCTTCCCATGTCAATAACTAGAATGAGAAAAAAGGGAATGTCAACGCATCCGGAAATAAACGATTGATCTCTATCAAAAGACCTGCTAAAGCCCCAAACCATAGAGTACTTAGTACCGGTGCCACGGAAAGATATGTTTTTAGATCTCGCATTTTATTTTAAATCCTCCTTCTTTATTCTTTTTATTTATTGTATTATTTATTGTAATGCCTAATGGTAATCCATATATGATCCGATATAATATAACTATGTAAGTAGTTAAGGACCGCTTGTATTTGTACACGGAATTCCTAATTCCAATTGAAATTTACAATGATTCGGTAGATAAGATTTTCCTTTTCTTAAAACCGAAAAAGACGTCCCTTCCGACTGAGCATTCCCAAAAAATATTCTTTTTTTTTAGTTATTTTTTACGATGGGTTTCAGATTCATGTGTATATAAGCCTTCTATTATTATTATATGTTACATGAGAATAAAAAAAAAATGTCAAGATAACTTGGATATATCAATGGAAAAAATAAGGATTTTGAAAACAAGACAGGGATTCTATAAAATGACACTGTAGACCAATTGAAAGGGATGTAGCGCAGCTTGGTAGCGCGTTTGTTTTGGGTACAAAATGTCACGGGTTCAAATCCTGTCATCCCTACCTATTACTTCTCGTCTGAGCAGTAACGAGGGATTCATTGAAATCGATTAAAATTAGGCATACATAATCTTTATTTTATTATATCATATTCTATATGATAGTCTTATGCATACAAGATGTATTCGGGTTAGAAAAAAAATCCTCTTCTTTTTTTTTTAGTTTTAGCTAGTGTGATAATGATAAGAAGATAAGAAAGCGCTCTTAGTTCAGTTCGGTAGAACGTGGGTCTCCAAAACCCGATGTCGTAGGTTCAAATCCTACAGAGCGTGATTCCAGTCTTGGTTAGGTTAGTCCGAAAATTACACTTAAATAATTGAAGAGTAATCTTAATTTGACCTCCTTTGGATTAAAGAAAAGAGGAGGTCAATTAAAAAAAAAAGATGTTAATTAATTTAATCAAAGGTCCAACTGATCACCACGTCTGTATTGTAAATATGCAGTTACAAATAATCCAGCTAAAGTAATAGGAATTAGACCTAAGACAATTCCAAATAGAAAAACTTCAATCATTTCAATTTTTTGGAAAGGGAAAAAGGAGAGGTAATATCTATCCCTACATATTAATCCGCATTGCCCATGAATCTCAATGACCACGAATTGGAAATTGATCGGGTAAGGAACTATAGAGTCAGTCTATGAATACCACAGAAAGATTTCTTTTTATGCGTTGTGTTCATTCAATTAATTTCAA